GGGGGCAAGGAAGAGGCTGTTATGTTAGTTGTAGCGCGCCTTCCCTCTTTATAACACTTCGGAAAGATTTTGCATTGCATTTCTTATGATGACCTGGTCGAGAGAGTAAGATACATTGGTGTAAAAGATTGATCCCTTTGGATCTTGGTCCATGATGGCCTTTTTATTAATAGAACTGGAAGAGGAGGAAAAGAAATAGCTTATGGTGACCATCTATTTGAGTCGATCATTTCGTAGATCTAATTCAAGTTTTTTTTATGCAGTGGAAAGGCCTTCAAATCTGAAGTTTTACGCTTAAAGGAAGAAATGTTCTTGGTGGATGCAGGACTTGGGACCGCCAGAATGATTATGCAGGATGAGCCTAAAGGAGTTCCAATCAACCGAGCCACCAGGTTTGAGAATAAGGTGGGATTCTATAGCCTATGCGCCTGCATCTGATGAGATAGAAGTAGGCTCCCGGTGCGTCTTCCTTCGGTCGGCTTGTCATCGAAGGATGTTAGCCAACTCAGAAGAACTATAGGCTCGGGTAGGTCAAGCGAACTGATTCATTTCATTCTTCGCCTAGTCTTAGCACCCGCACAGTAGAGGGGAATAAGCATTCCCTTTCCGACAAAACTAAGCGTCTTGCCGCTGGGTAAAGGCAAATAGGAGGAACCCCAAAACAAGTCTAGGCTTAAGAACGGTGATGCTAGTTCAGTTGTTGAAGAAAATGTCCCGTTGGGGGCAAGATCTCTGGCTTCAGCTGCGGCTATTCTATCTATTCTATAGAAGTGAATATGAGAGAAAAGCTCTTCTTTCACATAGTGGGAGGCTGACCTTCTCTCTTCCCAATTCTCCCAATGAGACCTCACTTAGTGGACGACCCAGAGGACTTGAATCAAGCCCCTTTAGCCTCGTTACGAGACTTTTTGGACGTGTTCGGTTAGCATTTCCACTTATCACCTTGAGTGAAGCCTTTCTCCCTCGGCAAAAAGCAAAAGTTTCTTAACAGTCAGGAGTCCAGTATAGATGTAGGTAGAGGGCCATCTTCGTTCCCTGAATCCGCTAGTCAGTCGTCATTCAGTGAAGAGTCCTAAAGCATACCAGCAGTGAAGTGAACCTCTTAATTAAAGTGCAGTTCGATGATCTCGTGCTAGGGGCACTGAAAGCCATAAAAAAGATCTATTGACTTTCTTGGATGGAGATCCAGTTCTTAGCTTAGTAAGATAATCGACTAGTCGCATAGCATGCTGGCAACATGATCATTGCTTACTATTCTTTTGGCACTAACTCAGGAAGGGAAGACATCCCACACCTCATAGACCTTTATCCAGGGTGGAGAGCGAGACTGACCATTCATTCGACTATTCTAGAGCCTATTCTAACTCCACTATAAAAGAAGGTCCTACTACTTGTGTGAAATCAGTCGCTTGAGAGCTTCGGGCTAGGTTATGGACGAGAGGCTAGGTACGATTTCCGAGCGAATCAAGGAGAGAGCGATGACAGTGACTTTATCCTAGCTAAGAAAGGTAATCGATCCCCTTTCCCAACGGGAGAGGATGGAAAAGTTCGACCGATAGGGAGAGAAGGCGTTGGTGAGGCGACCGGAAGGCAGTTTAGTTTACTGTTAGAAAGCGAGAGTAGCTGTCTTTAGGGTGCTAGTTCCCTTTCTAACAAGCTGACCGGAATAGCGGCCCTCGCTTCTAGTCCCACTTGTAGCCTGATCGGGACTTCTTTCTCTCTTGCTTGAATGCCAACCAACTTTTCTGACTCTGGTTAGTAGCTCTATACTTTCACCCGCTTGAATACCTTATCTTGCTGTAAGTGAATTAAGGTAGTGAGGAACTGTCCCTCATGTTCCCTGCCTAATCTGAAAGACTAGCTCAGGTCAGAACTCATAGCTCAAACTCAACAGCCTAGCTTCGCTACAGAACTATGATCTACGACCACCCTCTCTCAACCGAAGCCATCGTAACATAACATATGTATCAACGATTCCAAATTGGATCCATCCCTGGAGGCATAGGCATAGACGAAGAAAGCAGAAACATAGGGGTAGATGAAAGCAGGGATTGAATGAGGGATGAATCTTCTGAACTGCTTGAGAGCTGGAAGATTGGGATATCCCGACTTCCAATTCTTATACCCGCTTTTAAAGGTAAGATATCGACCTTTGATGGGGGGCTCTCACAGGTCTACTCGCCAGTGTCTTCCTTCCACACAAGTTCTACCTACGCTTCCCGGTTATAAGATCTCATACGGAAGAAGAGCCTCTAGGATCATTCATCATCCTCAGCAGCTTGAGCAGGCTCCTCAATGGCTTGGATAGCCCCTGAAGTAATATCCTAACGTGTACTCAAGAACACAAGAAAAGAGCTTTTCAATGGCCTTCTGTTTTTTGATCAAAAAAAGTAGTGTTTTCCCGCCATAAACTAGAGAGTTAGGTTAAAGGTAAGCCGGCTAAGAGGACTAGGAGCTTAGCTTGCTGGCGAGAAAGGGTGAGTGTTCAGTACGCTCTTTAGCCTTTAACAAGGGCTAAGCCGCTAGGAATGGCTTGCTGGCCTGTTGGGAGAGTGGAACGAAGTGATTCTCGTTAGAGAAGCACGAGTGGAACGGCTTTAGTGTCAGTAGGTGCCTAAATGAAGCGATTAAGCGTCGGGGGCTTTGCTGGCTTGCTGGCTAGCTCGTGCAATCAATAAAAAAGATTCGCGTTAGTAAGCTAGCTTTGTAAGCTAAGCAAGCCTGGTTCTCCGGGCACTACGGTAGGACGTGGATCGACCATGACGAGAATGGACTTCTCTATAATGTAATAGAAGAGTCACAGTCCAGTTCCACGGGCTTTCTCCCTTATCGACCAGACGAAGGAGATATGAATTCCATTCAGGCGGGTAAGGGCTTGGCTTGACCCTGTGTTCTCGGGTCGGAGGCGAAAACTGGCAAAGTTCATCAATCAGTGGTGGGGTGTTCGTAGAAAAGAGGGCGTCGCCCAACGAGTGGCAGATTTTGATGGAGTCTCGCTTGGATGCTGGGGAGATCCATAGATCTGGATAGAGTCCCCAGAATAGCACTACTTAGTGACTAGGAGCCTTTGCGCGTTCTTTTTGTTTGATCGGCCTATCTTCCTTCTTTCTATAAGCAAGCTCCCTCCGGCTGTCCAGGGGCTGGGCGGCTCTCGGTTCTTGAGGGGGATTAGGCGGCAGTTGAAAGAGCTGCTCGAAAGCTTGACGAAGAAGCGAAAAAGGCCTATATATAATATTCTTTTTAGTACAAGGGCTTTTTACTAGTCAAGTGGTAAGGTAGGGCGCTATTCGATGAAGAAAACATCTTTTAGGAAAGTGGTTCAGGTAGCTCAGCTGGTTAGAGCAAAGGACTGAAAATCCTTGTGTCAGTGGTTCGAATCCACTTCTAAGCGGGCCAAGGGTCCAAAGGCCGGATTTTCAAATTCAAGTGCAAGAGTAAGCCAAAAAATGTGAGCGCTCCTGCACTATACGGCTTTTTGCGTCGCCCTATCTTGCTTTCAAAATATTTATATATTTAAAATGAAATTCTAGAAAATATATCAAAAAAGAAAAAGAAAGAAAAAGAAAAGAAAGAAAATAAAAAAGGTTTCTTAGGTTCTCGCGTCCCTGTGCCCAAAAGGAAGGGTGAGTTCGGTTTGAGTGTTCATCGATCGGGTGGATCTATATGCTCCGGGGTGGTGAGACGAGGTGTAGCGCAGTCTGGTCAGCGCATCTGTTTTGGGTACAGAGGGCCATAGGTTCGAATCCTGTCACCTTGATGTGAGGCATTCCGTCAGCAAATACTCAAATATGAACATCCATCGACCGTTACCACTTCCTCTTACTCGTGACTCGTATATGTAGCAAGCACACGAGACCTTTACTCAGCAACTTTGCTTAGAAACCTTTTTCCAGTTTCTTTATGCCCAGCTCCCTTAGTTTTCTGATCAAATGATCAGTTATCCTTCCTACAATCCGGCGAAATTCGGGTATATAAGTGTATCCTTATGGGTATGCAAGCACTAGAACAGGGAAGGACGACGTACTATGATACTTTCTGTTTTGTCGAGCCTTGCTTTGGTCTCTGGTTTGATGGTTGTACGTGCTAAAAATCCGGTACATTCCGTTTTGTTTCCCATCCCAGTCTTTCGCAACACTTCAGGTTTACTTCTTTTGTTAGGTCTCGACTTTTTCGCTATGATCTTCCCAGTAGTTCATATAGGAGCTATAGCCGTTTCATTCCTATTCGTTGTTATGATGTTCCATATTCAAATAGCGGAGATTCACGAAGAAGTATTGCGCTATTTACCAGTGAGTGGTATTATTGGACTGATCTTTTGGTGGGAAATGTTCTTCATTTTAGATAATGAAAGCATTCCTTTACTACCAACCCAAAGAAATACGACCTCTCTGAGATATATGGTTTATGCCGGAAAGGTACGAAGTTGGACTAATTTGGAAACATTGGGCAATTTACTTTATACCTACTATTCCGTCTGGTTTTTGGTTCCTAGTCTGATTTTATTAGTAGCCATGATTGGGGCTATAGTACTGACTATGCATAGGACTACTAAGGTGAAAAGACAGGATGTATTCCGACGAAATGCTATTGATTCTAGGAGGACTATAATGAGGGGGATGACAGATCTACTAAAGGAAAGTAGCTTGATATTGGTTCGAATCCACTTCGTGAGATGGCCATCTTGGTCATATAGATGTCTTGACACCCTTCTTTTCTTTTCTTTGCTGATTCCTCTCAATGAAATTTTCCATGTTGCACTAAGTTACTTACGGATGTATGCATGCAGTCCGGGAACACTTTGGGGTAAACACCCATCCAAACAACTCCAACAAGAAAAGGTAAAAAGATGAAAACTTCTCTACCATTTAGATCGGAGAATTTATGGAGGAAATCCGGTTTTAAATTCCCAGAAACCACACGATTATATAGCCAAAGGGAATACGCCGCGCCTAAAATCATCCCAAGCGCCGCTAATGTGGCTACTAAGCTATTTCTTTGGA